CCTTCTCCTTTCAGGGCCTATCCGAAAGAGGATTGTACCTCTTGGTCGTGAATATCTGAATAGGACGAACCCGCCCCCGTGGATATCTTTGCTTCGGAACAAAGCAATTAGAATTAGGCTCGGTCAACTGGAATGTGTATTATCCATATGGGAGATCTTCCAATTGAGGAGATCCATCGACCTGAGACGAAGAGAAAGGTCTATCTATCTTCTTTAGTTATTCAATGAAACCAATGATTCATTATTGGAGCAGATAGCAACAACCATTTCAGCGGACATGCGTATTTTCCGATGTATTTACATGGTTTCATTAGTAGAAATTGTTTGATGTAGCGAGTAATAGGCTCTTTCGCAGTTCAAGAATTCTTGTTTAGGCAGTTCATATCATCCACACATAGTGATCTAAGATTTCAATTCTTCCATGGAGCTAAGGCCAAAAAGATGGAAGAAACAAGTGTTTCCACGACTCTACCATCCGGCCAATTCTGTTCCACTTAATCCCCTTTTCATGGGCACATATCTTTACGGCTAAGGGATGGGGAATCTTTCTCCTGTTACATGAATCAAATGTTTCATTTCATCCGGGAAAATCCATCTCTTTCTCAACAATGTCTTTGTCATTTGATCCAATAGCGTTCCGTTAGATAGGAACAGATTTGATAAATACTGATAACTCTCGGATAGAGTATTAGAACGGAAAGATCCATTAGATAATGAACTATTGGTTCTAAACCATCTCTGGCGATGAATCAACAATTCGAAGTGCTTTTCTTGCGTATTCTTGATGAACCAGCGTTTATATATAGATGTAGGAGGATTTGTTTGGGAAGCAATAAGCCCCTTTGACATCTCTTCATCTGCAAAGAATTCTCGACGTGAAAACACAGAGACAGAGGGCTGATCTTTGAATAGGGAAAAGAATGGATCCGCAGGGTCCCAAATGAATTGGCTTGGTCGAAAAAAGCCTTGTTCTTTGGAAGATCTATCTCGTGTCTGGTACTGCATAGTTCCACTCTGCAAGAACTCCGAATCATTCTCTTGAAGCTCATCCTCTTTATGATAAATGATCCATTTGCCCCGAAATGACCCAGTCCAATAGGGAAATCCCAATTCAGTGGGCCTTTTGATACAATCAAATAGATTGCCACAAAGGCGCCATATTCTAGGAGCCCAAACTATGTGATTGAATAAATCCTCCTCTATCTGTTGCGGATCGAGGGCCCCTTCCCCTTCTTCAAACTCCGATTCGTATTTTTCATATAGAAATCCCTGATCAACGATAGAACAAGATCCATTTTGCATCATATCTAACTGATTCCTTGGTTCGGACCGAAGAAGTAATGTCACTCGATTATTATCAAACTGACTGCAATATTTTTCTGTCCGTGAGGATCCCGCCAGAGCCAGAGCGCCTTCTACTTCTAATAGTAATAATAGTAATAGGCCATGAACTAGATCAGAATCATTCTCAACGAATCCATAAGAAGTGATCCAATTTTTTTCATCGTGTCTGGATGAAGACCAAAGATCTTGAGCGACCGATCCGGCAGAACAACTCAAAAGATAAAGAAGTATCGTGAATTTCTTCATGCTCGTTCCAAGTTCGAAGTACCATTTGTACAAATAAGAATCCCCTACCTTACATGATTTCTTCTTCATATAGATAGATATAGGATCTATGGGGCAATTACTTAGAAGTACATTTTGTGTAACAGCCTTTCCTATCTGATAGAAAAGGATCCCATGATCCTGAACCGATCTTATCTGGGATCGAAAATCCCAAGTTTTTCTATGAAGAGCTGATCTAATTGTATTAGTTTCTATAATGGATTTCTTCTGTGTAATACTAATTGATAGGGCCTCATTGATAAGTGCTACAAGATCTCGCGCATTGGAACCCATGGTTATGGACCCGAATCCGTTAGTATGGAACATCTTCTTTTCCAAGTGAAATCCCCTAGTATATGAAAGAATGAAAAAGTGCTTTCGTTGTTGTGGAAGAAGAAGCCTTCGTATCTTAATGCATGTATTGAATTTATTCGGAGCTATTAGAGCGGGATCCACTTTTTGGGGAATATGAGTCGAAGCAATAACAAGAATCTTTCCAGTGGAACATCTTTCACAATCCCTGGAGAGATAGTTCTCTAATAGACCGAGGGATAAGTAATTCGACTCATTCACATGCAGATCATGAATGTTTGGAATCCATATTATGCAAGGAGACATTGCTTTTGCTAATTCGAATTGAAGGGTTATATCAAATCGGTCTATTTTCGGCGTCATATACATAGTTAGCACATTCGTCATAGTTAGCAGCTCCGTATCAATATCAAGGTCATCATCACTATCATCAATATCGTCACTATCATCAATATCGATATCATCAAGAAGATAACCTTTAGGCTTGTCATCCAGGAACTTGTTCGGAAATACCGTAATGAAAGGAACATAGGAGTTTGTCGCTAGGTATTTGACCAAACAGGATCGTCCAGTTCCTATA